AAACTCCAGATATTTGCTATCTTTCTCTTTGAATGAGATCTCAATTCCAGCTACGGTTTCATTAGATATCTGACAACTAGAATCCCTCTTTTTTCCGATCCGGTTCCTCCACCACCGCGAACCCCGGTTAGATTCAGGCATGATACGCTTTTTATTTCTTGGGAGAACCCAAGTACTCTCTTGCGGATCCATGAAACAACTCTCAGAAATCTTTTTCCCTTTTGGAAGATACAGGAGCGAAACAATCAACCTATTTCTATTGGAAGACCAAAAAGATTCTTCCAATGTCTCCTTTCTGGGTCCAATGGAATTCATAGGTATAGGAAGAAGCCCCATCAAATAGAGATTTTTTCTTTCGACCATCTTTCGATTGTTAATACGAGATATAAGGACCACTACTACAAGCAGTACTACACCTTTGATCGTGAAATATCGATTGCTTGTTGCACCCTGTGAATCACGTGAAAGTAGGATACTCCAAATTCGGGGGTCAAAGAGTTTCATAAAACGTTCTTGGTGGAAAAAAATGTGAGTGAAAGATCCCACTGAATCGAATTTGATCCATGAATCTAAGAAATAGTGAGAATTCTTGATCTCTCTCAATATCTCTCTCAATTCGAATATCCAGGATTTGAATTGATGTCGTTTCATTGATTCCTCCTAAAGATTTCATTTCAATTGGAATTTGGTTATTCACGATGTACGATGATCCCTGTTAAGCATCCATGGCTGAATGGTTAAAGCGCCCAACTCATAATTGGCAAATTCGTAGGTTCAATTCCTGCTGGATGCACGCCAATGGGAACATTCAATAAGTCTATTGGAATTGGCTCTGTATCAATGGAATCTCATCATCCATACATAGCGAATTGGTATGGTATATTCATACCATAACATATGAACAGTAAGAACTAGAATTCTTATCGATACTGGAACTCATAGGGAAGAAAATGGATTTATGGATGGAATCAAATATGCAGTATTTACAGAAAAAAGTATTCGGTTATTGGGGAACAATCAATATACTTCTAATGTCGAATCAGGATCAACTAGGACAGAAATAAAGCATTGGGTCGAACTCTTCTTTGGTGTCAAGGTAATAGCTATGAATAGTCATCGACTCCCGGGAAAGGGTAGAAGGATGGGACCTATTATGGGACATACAATGCATTACAGACGTATGATCATTACGCTTCAACCGGGTTATTCTATTCCACCTCTTATAGAGAAAAGAACTTAAAGCAAAAGACTTAATAACACGGCAATACATTTATACAAAACTTCTACCCCGAGCACACGCAATGGAGCCGTAGACAGTCAAGTGAAATCCAATCCACGAAATAATTTGATCTATGGACAGCATCGTTGTGGTAAAGGTCGTAATGCCAGAGGGATCATTACCGCAGGGCATAGAGGGGGAGGTCATAAGCGTCTATACCGTAAAATCGACTTTCGACGGAATGAAAAAGAGATATCTGGTAGAATCGTAACCATAGAATACGACCCTAATCGAAATGCATACATTTGTCTCATACACTATGGGGATGGTGAGAAGAGATATATTTTACATCCCAGAGGGGCTATAATTGGAGATACCATTGTTTCTGGTACAGAAGTTCCTATATCAATGGGAAATGCCCTACCTTTGAGTGCGGTTTGAACTATTGATTTACGTAATTGGAAGTAACCAATTAGGTTTACGACGAAACCTAGAAATCGATCACTGATCCAATTGGAGTACCTCTACGGGATAGACCTCAACAGAAAACTGTTGAGTAACGGCAGCAAGTGATTGAGTTCAGTAGTTCCTCATAGAAAATTATTGACTCTAGAGATATGGTAATATGGAGAAGACAAAATTGTTTGAAGCGCGCACAGAACCGGAAGCGCCCCTTGTTTCAAAGAGAGGAGGACGGGTTATTCACATTTCATTTGATGGTCAGAGGCGAATTGAAAGCTAAGCAGTGGTAATTAGAAAGACCCCCCGGGGAAAAATAGAGATGTCTCCTACGTTACCCGTAATATGTGGAAGTATCGACGTAATTTCATAGAGTCATCCGGTCTGAATGCTACATGAAGAACATAAGCCAGATGACGGAACGGGGAGACCTAGGATGTAGAAGATCATAACATGAGTGATTCGGCAGATTTGGATTCCTATATATCCACTCATGTGGTACTTCATCATACGATTCATATAAGATCCATCTGTCTAGATATCATCATATACATCTAGAAAGCCGTATGCTTTGGAAGAAGCTTGTACAGTTTGGGAAGGGGTTTTTATTGATAAAAAAGAAGAATCTACTTCAACCGATATGCCCTTAGGCACGGCCATACATAACATAGAAATCACACTTGGAAAGGGTGGACAATTAGCTAGAGCAGCAGGCGCTGTAGCGAAACTGATTGCAAAAGAGGGTAAATCGGCCACATTAAGATTACCATCTGGGGAGGTCCGTTTGATATCCAAAAACTGCTTAGCAACAGTCGGACAAGTGGGTAATGTTGGGGCGAACCAAAAAAGTTTGGGTAGAGCCGGATCTAAGTGTTGGCTAGGTAAGCGTCCTGTAGTAAGAGGAGTAGTTATGAACCCTGTAGACCATCCCCATGGGGGCGGTGAAGGGAGAGCCCCAATTGGTAGAAAAAAACCCACAACCCCTTGGGGTTATCCTGCGCTTGGAAGAAGAAGTAGGAAAAGGAACAAATATAGTGATAGTTTTATTCTTCGTCGCCGTAAATAGGAACATTGAAAATCGAATTTTTGGAATTGGAAATAATGTGATGGGCGAACGACGGGAATTGAACCCGCGCATGGTGGATTCACAATCCACTGCCTTGATCCACTTGGCTACATCCGCCCCTTCCCTTATCTAGCTAAAGGATTTTCTCTTTTTTCCATTCATCATTATACTTCAGATTAAGATCGAGATATTGGACATAGAATGCCAATTTCAAAAATGTAAAAAAAGGAGTAATCAGCCGTGACACGTTCACTAAAAAAAAACCCTTTTGTAGCTAATCATTTATCGGGAAGAATTGAAAAACTCAACAGGAGGGAGGAGAAAGAAATCATAGTGACTTGGTCTCGGGCATCTACCATTATACCCACAATGATTGGCCATACAATCGCTATTCATAATGGAAAGGAACATTTACCTATTTATATCACAGATCGTATGGTCGGTCACAAATTGGGAGAATTCGCACCTACTCTCACTTTCGTGAGACACGCGAGAAACGATAATAAATCTCGTCGTTAGTCGTTCTACTAAGTATTCATGTGAAAAGCCTTATCTTAATAGTATTTAGACTTAAGAGTCTTTATCTTATAGTAAGAGTATAGGTATATTTCTTTTCTTTTTATAGTAGACTAATATACTAAGACTTAGACTTTTCTGACTTATCTTATACTATACTTCACCTAAGCACTTATCATT